AAGATGTTATTTGTAACAAGTAGTTTTGTTGGTTGGTTAATTGGTCACATTTTATTCATGAAATGGGTTGGATTGGTCTTAGTCTGGATACGGCAAAATCATTCTATTCGATCTAATAAGTACCTTGTGTCAGAATTGAGAAATTATATGGCTCGAATCTTTAGTATTCTCTTATTTATCACCTGTGTCTACTATTTAGGCAGAATGCCGTCGCCTATTGTCACTAAGAAACTGAAAGAAACCTCAGAAACAGAAGAAAAGGGAGAAAGTGAGGAAGAAATCGATGTAGAAACAACTTCCGAAACGAAGGCGACTAAACAGGAACAAGGGGGATCCACCGAAGAAGACCCTTCCCTTTGTTCGGAAGAAAAAGAGGATCCGGACAAAATAGATGAAACGGAAGAGATCCGGGTGAATGGAAAGGAAAAAACAAAAGATGAATTCCACTTTAAAGAGACATCCTATAAGGATAGCCCTGTTGACGAAGATTCTTATCTTGATGGGTATCAAGAGAATTGGGAATTGGGAAGACTTAAAGAAGAAAAAAAAGAAAAGACCCATGCCTATTTCCGGTTTGAAAAACCTCTTATGACTTTTTTTTTCGATTATAAACGATGGAATCGTCCATTTAGATATATAAAAAATGATCTATTTGAAAATGCTGTACGAAATGAAATGTCACAATATTTTTTTTATACATGTCCAAGTGATGGAAAAGAAAAAATATCTTTTACGTATCCGTCAACTAAAAATTTATTATAAAATAATTATAAAATAAAAAGATTAATAAAAATATTAATACATAAGATAAATACAAGAATAGATAAGACGAAATTCGTCCACCTCCCATATATTTAATCCCTTCTCCCATAAATAAACTTGCAACCCCAACCCCATTTATGATTCCATCAATTATACGTCTATCAAAAAACTGAATGAGTTCGGCTAATCTTCTTATACTCATGATTAAGACTCTAGTATAAAAAATGTCTATGTAACCACGATTATATGACCAATTGTATACCACTTTTTTTATTTGGTCCAAGATGATTCTTTTAGGACCCCTTTTTACAAATGAATTGATTAAGTCCAAATTCTTGAAAGATGAATAAACAGACCCATATAAAATGGATGCTATAAATAGTCCAAAAAGAGCTATACTTACTGAAAAAATTGCATTTGTAAAAAATTCATACCAATTCATAGAATAGTTTGAATTTTTATTCAAAAGGTTTCTCGATGGAATTAACCATTTCGATAATATATCAAAATCTACTACTCCTTGATCAAAATCAATTCCTATTGATCCCATGAACAAAGTAAATAGTGTCAATATAAGAAGAGGAAATAGCATAGTATTGTCCGATTCGTGAGGATACATGTAAGTGTATTTATTTATAAAAGAAGTACTCAAGTATCGCATTCGATTTTTTATATTATCATTAATTTGATATGTATCCTTTGAAAAAAAGAAGACCTTATTATTAATTGTTGATAAAAGTAAATTTCTATTGACTACTTTCGGTACTGCTTTTCCCCATAGAGATATGGAATAGAATGAACTATTTTTAGTACTACTATAATTTTGAAAATGAACACGCAAATGCCCATCAAAGGTTAGTAAATACATTCGAAACATATAAAATGCGGTTAATCCCGCTGTAAAACAAGCTATTATTGCAAAAATTGGTGAATACAACCAACTATCATTAATAATTTCATCTTTGGACCAAAAACAAGCAAGAGGCGGAATACCACAAAGAGAAAGTGTACCTAATAAGAAAGTAGTTCTTGTAATTGGAACATATTTTGTTAAACCGCCCATAAGAACCATATTCTGACTTTTATCAGGTGAATATCCAACAATAGGTTCCATAGAATTAATAATGGATCCGGATCCCAAAAACAATAAAGCTTTAGAATAGGCATGAGTTATTAAATGGAATAAGGCAGCTCGATAAGAGCCTATACCTAGAGCTAACATAATATAACCCAGTTGAGACATTGTGGAATAGGCTAAACTTCTTTTAATATCTCTTTGAGCGAGAGCCAAAGTAGCTCCTAATAGTACTGTTATTATGCCTATTAAAGAAACAAAATTCATTACGTAAGGTATAACTCTGAAAAGAGGAAGAAGCCGAGCTACAAGAAAAATTCCCGCTGCTACCATGGTAGCAGCGTGTATAAGAGCCGAAATAGGGGTGGGCCCCTCCATAGCATCAGGTAACCATATGTGAAGAGGGAATTGTGCAGATTTAGCAATTGCGCCGACGAATAATAAAAAGGCGCAGAGAGTAACAAATGTAGAATTGACCCCATTACTATGGATCAAGTTATTAACTATTTTGAACAAATCCCGAAATTCTAAACTGCCAGTTATCCAATAAAAAGCTAAGATTCCTAATAATAAACCAAAGTCTCCTACACGATTAGTTATAAAGGCTTTTTGGCAAGCACTTGCTGCAACCGGTCGTGTAAACCAAAAACCTATTAATAAATATGAACACATTCCCACGAGTTCCCAAAAAATATAAATTTGTATCAAATTGGAACTAGTAACTAATCCCAACATGGAAGTATTAGAAAAACTCATATAAGCAAAAAATCTCAAATATCCTTGATCATGAGACATATAATTGTCACTATAAATAAGAACCATGATTCCAACAGTAGTAATTAGTATTAACATAATAGAAGTAAGTGGATCGATCAAGTGTCCAAACTCTAAGGAAAAATCATTATTGATAGTCCAAGACCATAAATATTGATAAATAAAACTTCCATTTATTTGCTGAATAGACAGACTGGCCGAAAAGGCCATAGTTATACTTAGCAGTAAAACACTAGTAAAACCCCACATACGACGAATATTTTTTGTTGCTATAGGAATAAACAGAAGTCCAAATCCTATTGACATAGTAACTGGAAGTGGAAGAAAGGGTATTATCCATGCGTATTGATATGTTTGTTCCATAAAAAAATATTTGTTTTTTTATTGTTATAAATTTAATTGTTTCAAATCCACCAACCAAAAGAACAATAATAAAAGAAATCAACAAAAAAAAATTATTATATATTTCATTTAGCCCTAGATATATGTGATATGGCATAGGTATATATACATGGATACGTATATATACATGGATACGTATATATAATTCATAATCTTTTGGTATATTTTGTATATATGTATATATTTATTTTTACATATTTACATATATATTATATAATTATATAGAATTATATTTCTATTATTATGATATGTTTTACATGTTTTGAACAAAGTATTTATTATCCATGGGATAAGTATGGATAATGACGAAAAAACGATCTAAATATATGTCTTTCACATACAATAATAAAAATTAGTATTTTATTTTTGAATGGCGGTTCCAAAAAAACGTACTTCTCGATCAAAAAAACGTATTCGTAGAAATATTTGGAAGAAGAAGGGATATTTAACGGCAGTAAAAGCTCTTTCTTTAGCTAAATCGGTTTCTACTGGGCATTCAAAAAGTTTTTTTGTGCAACAAACAAGTAATAAAATTTTGGAATAATCTAAATCGACATACGATTAAGAACTTAAAAATTTTTAAGATATTTTTTAAGATATAATGATTCACATTAACTAATGTATTGAATGTATTTAACTCCTTAATATCAATATTAGTAAGAACTAACTGCTGTGGCGTGTTATATAGTAAATAATAATTCTTATGTTTACTGGCCTCTTAGTATAGTACTAAGTATTCTAATTTTTCTTTATCAATTAAATATTCTATTGTGAAAATTTAATTGATAGAGAAAAAGTTTTTTGTTATATGCCTAGCCCAAAACCTAATTAGAAGTATAGTTACTAGATAGTATTTATAAGAAATTACGAAGAGTATTATTAATGATACTAAGGTATCGAAATTATTAGAAAAATGCCTCGAATAAAATTATGATAAATATGACATTTTTTTTTTTTTTATTAATCTTTATTAATTTTCAATACATTGATTAAAAAATCATCTAAAAAAAAAGATGATTTTTAATTCTATAACTCGACCCTCGGCTCGGAACAAAACTATCTAGTTCTGACTGTTTTGGTATAACTCTATTTTTACATTCTAAACTAGATACATGAAAGTTTATTCTTAAAGCTAAACCCTACGGCGATACTTAGTAAACATTCAAATATTAATTTAAATAAGTCTTTTTTCATCGGTTCTAACGTTTACTAACTATATTGAATCCTTGAATCTTGACCATTTAACATGAATTGATTATTATTTATTAATATTTCAAATAAGCCGCCATGGTGAAATTGGTAGACACGCTGTTCTTAGGAAGCAGTGCTAGAGCATCTCGGTTCGAGTCCGAGTGGCGGCATCCCCTAAAAGGGACACAGTGGATCCTATAATATATTTAATTCTCGATTTTAATTCTATAATGGAGAACCCCCGCCCTTTTTATGATATTTGCAACTTTAGAACATATATTAACTCATATCTCTTTTTCGATTATTTTAATTGTGATTACGATTCATTTTATGACTTTATTAATCCACGAAATCGTAGGATTACGCAATTCATCGGAAAGAGGTATGATAGCTACCTTTTTATCTATAACAGGATTATTAGTTATTCGTTGGATTTATTCGGGTCATTCCCCATTAAGTAATTTATATGAGTCATTAATCTTCCTTTCATGGAGTTTCTCCATTATTCATATGATTCCTAAAATACGAAATAATAAAAATTATTTAAGCGTAATAACCGCGCCAAGTGCTATTTTTACCCAAGGTTTCGCCACGTCGGGTCTTTCAACCGAAATGCATCAATCCGCTATATTAGTACCCGCTCTACAATCTCAGTGGTTAATGATGCACGTAAGTATGATGCTATTAAGCTATGCAGCTCTTTTATGTGGATCATTATTATCAGTCGCTCTTTTAGTCGTTACATTTCGAAAAAACATCGATATGTTTTTTAAAAGCAAGAATTTAGTAATTAAATCATTTATTGTTGGCGAAGTCGAATATTTGAATGATAAAAGAAGTGTTTTTAAAAACACTTCTTTTATTTCATTTCGAAATTATTACAAATATCAATTGACTCAGCGTTTAGATTATTGGAGTTATCGTGTCATTAGTTTAGGCTTTACCTTTTTAACCATAGGCATTCTTTCTGGAGCAGTATGGGCTAATGAGGCTTGGGGATCTTATTGGAATTGGGACCCTAAGGAAACTTGGGCATTTATTACTTGGATCATATTCGCGATTTATTCACATACTAGAACAAATAAAAGTTTACAAGATACACATTCGGCACTTGCGGCTTCTATAGGATTTCTTATAATTTGGATATGTTATTTTGGGATCAATCTATTAGGAATAGGTTTACATAGTTATGGTTCATTCACATTAACATCTAATTGAATAAACAATACATAACATAAGAACATCATCTCATATGTATCTCGAGTTTTTGCGAACCATTTGATTTCTGGAGTCAAATGGTTCGCAAAAACTCGAGATACATCTCATTACAACTCTAATTCACTTTATTTTACAGAATTATAAGACTTGCCGTCTCATTAATAAAAACTATCTATAAAAAATAATTAGATAAGATATCTTGTACCTTGTCAACTGATAGTAAGAGAATGAAATCGGGATAAATACCAATACCTATTATTGGTAAAAAGAGACAGATCGAAACAAAAAGTTCTCGTGGTCCAGAATCCACAAAATTAGAATTTGGAACATTGAATAACTTGTATCCGTAGAACATCTGACGTAACATAGATAATAAATAAATAGGAGTTAATATCATTCCAATTGCCATTCCAAAAGTAATTAGTACTTTTGGAATTAAAAGATATTTTGAGCTGGTAATTATTCCAAAAAATACTACTAATTCTGCAACAAAACCACTCATCCCTGGCAATGCAAGAGAGGCCATCGAAAAACTACTGAACATTGTAAATATTTTCGGCATCGGGACAGCTATCCCCCCCATTTCGTCGAGAGAAACAAGAGGTATTCTATCACAACAGGTTCCTGCCAAGAAAAAAAGTGCAGCACCAATAAATCCATGAGAAAGTATTTGTAGAATGGCTCCATTTAGTCCCATGTTGGTTATGGAACCAATTCCTATAATTGTGAAACCCATGTGAGATACAGAGGAATAGGCTATTCTCTTTTTTAAATTGCGTTGACCAAAAGAGGTTAAAGCCGCATAGATTATTTGTATTGTTCCCACTATCACCAACCACGGAGAAAATATGGAATGAGCACGGGGTAATAATTCCATATTGATCCGAATCAATCCATATGCTCCCATTTTTAATAAAATTCCGGCAAGAAGCATACATGTACTGTAATGTGCTTCTCCATGGGTATCTGGTAACCATGTATGTAGAGGTATGATCGGCGATTTGACAGCATAAACAATAAGGAAGCCAAAATATAATATTATTTCCAATGCCATAGGATATGATTGATTAGCAAGTCTTTCAAAATCTAATGTTGGTTCAGTGGAGCCATATAAACCCATACCTAGAACTCCTATTAATAGAAAAATAGAACCCCCCGCAGTGTACAAAATAAACTTTGTAGCCGAATATAAGCGCTTTTTTCCTCCCCACATGGATAAAAGTAAGTAAACAGGAATTAATTCTAACTCCCACATGATAAAAAAAAGTAAAAGGTCTCGAGAAGAAAATGATCCTATTTGACCACTGTACATTGCTAACATAAAGAAATGGAATAATCGTGAATTTCGAGTAACTGGCCAAGCCGCTAAAGTAGCTAAAGTAGTAATAAATCCTGTCAGTAAAATAGGTCCCACGGAAAGCCCATCGATTCCCAGTCTCCAGTGAAAATCCAAAATATTTATCCATTTCCAATCTTCTTCCAATTGGATTAAGGGATCGTCCAATTGGAAATGATAACAGAATGCATAGGTCGTTAAAAGGAGTACTAATAAGCATATACATATAGTATACCATCTAAACACCTTATTCCCCTTATGGGGAAGAAAAAAAATGGAAGAACCTGCGAATATAGGCAAAACAACAAGTATTGTTAACCAAGGAAAATGATTCGTGATAAAGACAAGATACGCTTTGACCAGAAAAGCCCGTGCTCGGAATAATATATTGATTTTATCGAGTACGGGCTTTTGTCGGTAAATGAGGAATCAAATGATTCAAGTGGAGTTTTTGTAACGTATCAATTAATAAGATAGACCCATGCTGCGAGTTGTTTCATGCCATAAATAAACACGGACACTCAAAAAGTCTGTCGGGCAAGCGGATTCACATCTCTTACAACCTACACAATCCTCGGTTCTTGGTGCGGAAGCAATTTGTTTAGCTTTACATCCGTCCCAAGGTATCATTTCCAATACATCTGTGGGGCAGGCGCGCACACATTGAGTACACCCTATACATGTATCATAAATTTTTACTGAATGTGACATTAAATCTATAAATTCCCGTTTTGAACATAAAAAATTTTCGATCTGGTATGCTAAAAATAAATGGTAGTAAATTAATTATATGTTTATATTGGAGACACCAGATGAATCAATGATTTATTAATTTTTTTAAGAATCAATATATTTCTAAATTTGTTCATGAAAAAGTGCCAAGATACTTTGATTTCTCTTTCAACAACCACAGTCATACAATACAATACAAGTCGCACATCTGAATTCAAATTGTTCAACAAATAATACAATATTTAATTAATATTAATGGAATTTTAATTCTATTTTAAATTCAAATAAATCTAACAAATTAATATAAATTATTATTTTATTATTATATAATTTATATAATGAAAATCAATGATTACATAATGAATGATTACGACTAATTTAATTATTCAACAAATTTGCTTGATTGATACGAGTTGATTTTTTGTTATGATGGATCGATGAAACAATAGCTAATCCAATAGCGGCTTCAGCTGCTGCAATAGCTATAACAAAAATTGAGAAAATGTCTCCTTTTAATTGGCGACTATCAAATAAATCAGAAAATGTTACGAGATTGATATTAACTGAATTTAGTATAAGCTCAAGACACATAAGTGCTCTAACCATGTTTCGACTTGTGATTAATCCATAGATACCGATAGAAAATAAATAGACACTCAAAAAAAGTACATGCTCGAACATCATTGACTAACTCCTCATCAATTTAGATTCATTTAAATATGAATAACAATTCAACTGATTTCATTGACTAGATATAGAACAAAATATTACAGAACAATAGAAGGTATTGGCAATAGATTTAACTAAAAACCTTAAACCTTTTTTATTTTGTTTCAAATCTCTAATTCTAAAAATTTTTTAAATCATAAGTATTTATGATTGACGAGCCATAGTAATTGCACCTATTAAAGAAACTAAAAGAATTATAGAAATGAGTTCAAATGGAAGATAAAAATCTGTTGATAAATGAATCCCAATTTGTTGAACATAACTTATTAGGTCCTGTTCTAGAATCTGGTTTGATCTTGTAGTCCAAAGAATTCCGTACCATGACGTATCTGGGATAGTAATAATTAGTAAAAAAAAAATACTTGTACAAACCAGTGAAGTAACCCCATCTCCAAGGGTCCAAAGGCGGGAAACATTGGAATATTCTGAGCCATTTATGAACATTACAGCAAATATGATTAAGACATTTATGGCTCCCACATAAATAAGAAGTTGTGCAGCAGCTACAAAATAAGAATTCGATAGAATATAGAATAAGGATATACAAACAAGAACCAATCCCAACGAAAAGGCAGAATAAATTGGATTGGTAAATAATACTATTCCCAGGCCCCCAAATATAAGAACTGATCCCAGAAATACTACAACAATATTATGTATTGATCCAGGTAAATCCATTATGTATGAAATAAGAAAATAAATAAATAAATCGAAAGATTTCATGACCTTACTGAATAGTCCAGGAAGTAAAAATTAGTCTATTTTTTTAATTGTTTATGATACCGTTCCTAAATAAAATCTTAATGTAGTAATGCAGTATCGATTGTAATATAGATTTATGTAGATATAGATAAAGTTATTGGGCCAACTCAACTTTTTCATTTTAATTTATTCAGAAGAAAAGAAGAGTTGGAATCTTATATTTCCAAATAAAAACGAAAAATATTAAATAAACCCGCTATTCTCAACAATCAATAGTTATCGTTTTACTTTTAGTTACATTGACTAAAAAAAAAAAATAAATAAAGAAGTTTGGATCCTTTCTATCAAAATAGAAAAATAAAATATTACTAATTGGTAATTGTTCTTGAATCAAGATATTTACCTTTGTCTATTTTTATTTGAGTCGAATTCATAACTGTTTGAATTGTGTAGTCTCCAATTACTGACATTGGTAACCGACCCAAAGCGATTTGATTATAATTCAATTCGTGACGATCATAAGTAGAAAGTTCATATTCTTCAGTCATTGATAAACAGTTAGTGGGACAATATTCAATACAGTTACCACAAAATATACAGACACCAAAATCTATACTATAGTTAAGCAATATTTTATTTTTAATATCTCCTTCAAATCTCCAATCAACAACAGGTAGATCTATGGGGCACACACGAACACATACTTCACAAGCAATACATTTATCAAATTCAAAGTGGATTCGACCACGGAAACGTTCTGATGTGATCGACTTTTCATAAGGATACTGAATAGTTACAGGTAAACGATTTGCATGGGATAAGGTAATTAAAAAACTTTGACCAATATACCTTGCGGCTCGTATTGTTTGTTGACCATAATTCATGAACCCAGTCACCATAGGAAACATATTGTAGATATCCACGAATAAGTTGATGTTTCTTTCTCTTGTTTAAGAGAGGTTATGAGTATAGAATACCATTATCGTATTGTGTTATTTATAGTGAAACAAGTTGGGAAGACGTTGTCAATAATAAATTACCTAGAGAAATAGGTAAAAGAAATTTCCATCCAAGATTTAATAGTTGGTCCATTCTCATCCTGGGTAAAGTCCATCTTGTTGTGATAGATATAAAAAGAAACAAATAAGCTTTAGCTAATGTAATAAAGATACCAATTGTCATTCCAAAGACTCTAGCAATTTGATTTATTCCGAAAAGTTCAGGAACAGATATGTATGGAATAGATAAATTCCACCCACCTAAATAAAGAATTGTTACAAATAATGAAGAAACTAAGAGATTTAGATAAGAAGCAATATAAAATAAACCATATTTGATACCAGAATATTCGGTTTGATAACCTGCTACTAATTCTTCTTCTGCTTCTGGTAAATCAAAAGGTAATCTCTCGCATTCTGCTAGAGAAGAAATTAGAAAAACGATAAACCCTATAGGTTGACGCCACATATTCCACCCCCAAAAACCATATTTTGACTGCGCCTCAACTATATCAACTGTACTTGAACTGTTCGATAATCATAGTCGATAATAACATAACTGTTCGCACCGCTATTCCAAAACCGTACATGAGACCTCAGCTTCATACGGCTCCTCTATGGCCGCGTACAAATAAATGTAAGGACTGGTTCGGTATTATTATAGGTATCTTTGTGGGGTGGGGTAGATAGAATAAAAATACCGTGTAGAGTCCCAAAAATTAGACCAATGAAATTCTGTCTGCTAGAATAAAAAAAAAAGCGCTTCCGAATTGATCTCATCCCTTATAATTAAATCTTCCGTAATAACTTAATCTTTCAATAAAATACTCGTTATATCAAGAGATAAAAAGAATTAGACATTCTTTACTGAATCATAAAGAATAAGAATTTCATATATACATATATATTTGGTATAGATGTAGGAAAAAATAAATAAAGATCTTTTTTATATTCTATTTCTTTTGTTCCTGTTCTTCTTTCTCATAAGAGGTATTCCTGAGAATAAAGGATTAATTCGTTCTTGATAGTTATTTCTTGAATCAGTGACTAGGAGCATACTCTAGATCGGAATCGTGGGGAAGTACTGCTTGATCATTTCTACTAACTTAAAGCCCCTATCATCTTATGATTCGTTTTATGTGGAAATACCTCTTTTTTGATACCTTACATTATCTCTATTACTAATCCTTTGTGTACCTTGGTGTTCCTAACCGTCCACTGATTTTTGATTGATCTCCTGTATGGTAATACATACAAGACAGTAATCCCATACAGTTGATCTTTTGTACCCGCTTCAAGATATGATGAGAATCTCAATCTTGGGATAAAGAGTTTATACTCCTTAATGTTTACTTCTGCTTTATTCTTGTATATAGGGAATGAGATTTTATCTTTTTACTACACATTGATAAGCTGTTTTGTTTTACTCATATAACTATCTGGTTTAACTCATCGACCTGAATAACTCTGATGAATAAAAAAATAAAAATATCTATATCTATCCAATACATTAATTCCTCTTTCCTTTATTTCATTTTGAGGTCAAAGTTCATGTTCTAACGAATCACACGTAGAGATATTGATAACACACATAGAGTTAATGGTATTTCATAACTAATAGATTGAGCCGCAGCTCGCAAGCCACCTAAAAAAGAGTATTTATTATTCGATACATATCCTGATATAAGAAGCCCAATAGGAGCAATACTTGAAATGGAGATCCATAAAAAAACACCTATACTGAGATCCGCTAAAACAAGTCGATACCCAAAAGGAATTATTAAATAACTTAATACAATTGATATGACTGCTATAGACGGTCCGATACTAAACAAACGAATATCTCCTCTAGATGGTAGGAGGTCCTCTTTAAAAAGTAATTTAGTCCCGTCCGCTAGAGCTTGAAGAATTCCCAACGGGCCGGCATATTCGGGTCCAATACGTTGTTGTATTGCTGCGGATATTTCTCTTTCTAACCATACAATTACTAGTACTCCTATTATGATTCCCAATATAAGGGTCAAAGCAGGGATAAATAGCCATATGAGTTCATAGACTTCTTTTAAGGATTCTGATTTAGAAAAATAATTGATAGTTTGTGCTTCTGTTGTGCCAATTATCATTTCAACGGTCAACTTCTCCCATAATGATATCTATACTACCTAGTATTGTCATGATATCAGCCAATTTCATTCTTTTAATTAGCTGAGGAAGAATTTGCAAATTGATAAAACCGGGCGGACGAATTTTCCATCTCCAGGGGAAAACACTATTATCTCCTATCAAATAAATTCCTAATTCTCCCTTTGGGGCTTCTACTCTTACATAAAGTTCTTGTTTCGACAATTCAAAATTAGGCGAAGGTTTTTTACTAATGAATCTATATTCAAAATCATTCCATTCGGAATTCCTTGCTCTATCTAAGCGCCGAATTTCTAAATTCTCATAGGGTCCTCCGGGAATTCCTTCTAAAGACTGTTGAATAATTTTTATGGATTCCCTCATTTCGCCAATTCGTACTAAATAACGAGCTAATGAATCCCCTTCTTTTTGCCATTGGACTTCCCAATCAAATTCATTGTAACATTCATAATGATCAACTTGACGAAGATCCCATTGGATCCCAGAAGCTCGTAACATGGGTCCTGATAAGCCCCAATTTAGTGCTTCTTCTCCACCAATAATGCCCACTCCTTCAACTCGTTCCAAAAAAATGGGATTCCGCGTAATAAGTTTTTCATATTCAACAACACTCGTTAAAAAATAATCGCAGAAATCTAAACATTTATCTATCCAACCATGAGGTAGATCAGCAGCTATTCCTCCGATGCGGAAATAATTATGCATCATTCGCATACCTGTGGCAGCTTCGAATAGATCATATAGCAATTCTCTCTCTCTGAAAATATAGAAAAAGGGAGTCTGCGCACCGATATCCGCCATAAAAGGCCCAAGCCATAACAAATGCGAAGCTACACGACTCAGCTCTAGCATAATTACTCTGATATAGCTGGCCCTTTGGGGTACTTGAACATTTCCCAATTGTTCTGGTGCATTTACTGTTATTGCTTCGGTGAACATAGTAGCTAAATAATCCCAACGTGTTACATAAGGAAGATATTGTATAATTGTTCGGTTTTCCGCTATTTTTTCCATCCCTCTGTGTAAATAGCCCAATACGGGGTCACAGTCAATAACATCTTCACCGTCGAGAGTTATAATAAGTCTAAGAACACCATGCATCGATGGGTGATGAGGGCCCATATTGACTATCATGAGATCTTTTCTTGTAGCCGGTACAGTCATATCTTTTCTTTCCTAATTCATTATTCCATGAATTTCTCAAAACGAGGTTTATAAAAATAAAAACCTAAAAAAAAAATTTCAAATGAATCCTCAAAATTAACGAGTTTTTAGCTCCCGAATATCTAACTGACTAATTAATTTTTTATAACTTACTCTATTTTTCTTTGACAAATAAGCCAACAGCCGTTGACGTTTTCCCAGAATTTTTCGTAGACCTCTTTGAGATAAAAAATCTTTTTTGTGCAATTCCAAATGCGAGGTGAGTCTCCGTATTTTATTGGTGAAACTGAATATTTGAAATTCAACAGACCCTTTGTTTTCTTCTTTTTCGTCTTGCAGAATAACTGAAATGAATGAATTTTTGACCATAAAAAAATTTTTCTATCTTTTTATTTTTTATAGATTTTACCGATCAGGAAAAATAATAATTAATATTATATTATGTTATGATTATGTCAGTCATTTTAATCTGATATAAACAAAAGTTTAGATTTATTCATACTTTTTTATTCTATCGAAATCCCATTTTTATTTCAAACATAAAATAGGATTTCGATAGAATAAAATATAATACATTTACACATTCACGAAAGAGAGTGATTTTTTTTTTTACTTAAAAAAATTCCACTAATTTATTATTCCTAGATCCAAAAATAAATAAATATCATGTACTAAAATGTAACATATGCATATGTACATCTTTCGCCATATATCAAATATGTTATGTCAGGTGATATATAGGAAATATAATAATAGTTTATTAACTTATTCTGGATTGGGGATACATATATATCCTTGACATACTAAAACGACTGCTGTTATGGGTATCAAACCAGTAACGATTCATACAAGCTAAATCCTCTAATCGGTAATTAGGCCAAAGAAATAATTTTAATTTAATAAAGTTGTTTGCATCTCTATTAAGATGCTTGTCCTCATTAAAAAATTGTCCACAGTTTATTATTTTGTTTTCGTTGCAAAATTTTGGATTTTTATCTATATCATTCCAATTCCAGAAATTGAAACAAATTAGAATTCTCAACTCTCTCCGACGTCGATGAGATAGAATATGTTCAGGAACAAGAAAATTATAATTATTTTTTTTTTCTTCATTCACAGGCATATCGCTATGTTGTGCAATGGATTTGTCTAAATTATTCTTATCAACATTTCGTTTTTTTATGAATTTTTTATTAGTTTTAACTTTATCAACTAATGAAATACTTATGGTTTGATAGATAATAAATTGCCCATCCCTTTTTATAGATAAACGAACTGGTTCGATAATTAATATTCCTCTTTTTATCAATTCTGTAAGAGCAAGATCCTTTTGAATCAGCATTACATCCAGACACATTTCTCCTCTTTGAATCGAGGCTATAGTAATTTGCTTTGCATTTGTCAATCTAAGTAAGAGACAATATACCTTAATATTATTGATCATTCTTTGACTCAAAGAATCATCCCATCTTAATTGAAAAAGGAAATATTTTTTTAGTAACAAATCTAGTTCTGCTTCCTTGATCTTCTTAGATTCTTTTTTATTTCTACGTTTTTTAATGTCTGATCCTGCGCGATTCTCTTCAACATCTTTTTTTTCGTTTTGTTTTCCTAGATCATATCCAAGATATTTTGGATATTGTTGTTTGTTTTTTTCTTGGTTAGAATTTTCTAAATCAATATATTCTTTTTGATTAGATAATATGGGAAGGTTTTTTTTTTTTTTTATGTTGATGCTTTCATATTGACTAATCTTTTCATTTTTATGAAAATCTAAAAGAAGAAATTGGATTGGTATAATCCATGGTTTAATTTTATATGTTTCAAAAAGTAGCGCAAATTCTGGTAAGAACCCAGATTTTAGTTTTGCTATGGTAGAATTATGATATAACCTTTTTTGATTCATTCCCATCCAATCAAAAAAGTTTTTTTTTTTTTTGTATAAATTGATTTCTTTATGAAATGAAATATCTTTCTTTTTCATTTTGTTTTTATACTTATTAGTTTGAGTCTTAGTATTTTTATTAATATTGATACCAATATGCGCATTGGTCCAAGTCTCGATATCAATATTTTTTATAAGACAAAAATGGAGAATTTTACAATCAAAATATTTTCTATCCCGATTTATATTCGTATCAATAGGATATCTTTCCTCTAGATAATCACTAATAGTTGTACTTACCAATAGATAAAATGCGTCGGATTTCGATGTATTGAAATTATATAGATATGGAATTTCCCGGTTCTCCTTTACTTGTACTGTTGATCCATAAAAATAGGAGTTTTTCTTATCCCCATAATTAATATATTCATAATTCATATATTTATGTGATAAAAGATCATATCTGTAGTGTTTTTTAACCAATTTTTTTTTTTTTTTTGTGAACGAAACCGTTACGGAATAATCTTCTTTTACATAATGACTTAATTGGTCTTTTTTGTTTTTATATGAATTAAATTTAATTGAGTCTTTCTTTTTAATCATACGAAGTTGATTGACTCTATTTCGCCATTTTTTCGGGACTAATCGAGACCATTTGATCCGGGAAAAATTGTATTGATAAAAACCCTTTAACCAGTTTTTCCAGTCATTCATTCCAGACTTTTTAATTTTATTATGCCTTGATTTGTAATCAAATAGTCCTCGTGTTATACAATAATCTTTTATTTTATCCCTAAGATAATAATGGGTTTCATGATCTTGAAATATATATTTCAAGTTATATTTATTAAGTAATTGGGTTTGTGATAATTTGTAAAAGACATATGCTTGAGACAAGCAAATATAACTATTTAAATTTTTATTACTAATTTTAGTATTTGAAACCCACTTTTTTATAGTTGAAATGAAGTTCATTCTATTTGGATTTATTTCATCAATTTTTTCTTGATTTGTTTCATGGTTGTAAGTGTATTTATTGATAATTTTTTTTTTTGATTCAAAAAAAAGTTGTATATTGATTCGGGGAATGTTTATGGCACATAGCAAGATATCCATGTATATTTTTTCAATGAAAAATTTTATAAAAAAATGTGATTTACGTATTAATCGTATATTGTTTCTTTTTAATATCTGCCAACTAGATTTCTGTGATTCTGATTCTTTTCTTTTATCATCATAGGTTAAAACTGTTTTTTTATTGTCTTTTGTGATTTGTTCTATTTGATTCTTGGTTGTGATTATCCTATCATAAAGATCTTTCATTTTTTTTTCTATGAGTGAATAATTTGTCCAATTCATAGATCTAATTGGTATGGTCCCTTCATGGTTAATTTTATTATTTATTTTTGAATCTTTTCCATTTTTATTTGGTTTATAGACTTTCACCTTCTTCAATTCAAATGAAAAAATCGGATTTACTTTTTCTTTCATTATTCGCTTTATAACAAGAGCTGTTTTTATGACCCATTCTTTTTTTTCTTTTAAAATTTGTAGAGACCATTTTACTCTTTCCTTTAAGACCCTTAGAACGAGAAAAAATGGTTTTTTTAGCTTTCTAATTTTTCTTTTGAATTCTTTAAAAATGGGTTCAAAAAAAGAAAGTTGTTTTCGGGGAGAACCAAAGGGAAGTTCCGTTTCCATTCCCCATACTGTTAAAAAATAAAAAGTGTCTTTTTTTACTTGTTTTTTCATTGAATCTATATAATGAGATCGTACCTTAGATCTTTGTCTTCGCCAAGGTTTCAGACAAAAAGGAAATAAAATCTTTATCTGAATTCCGTCTGTTAACCAATCTTTTGGAAATTCTGTTTCTGATAATTGAACACCATTATAGGTGCACTTAATGTGCATTTCTCGATTCCATTTCTTCAAATCCTCGTACCATTCAGGAAATTGGAATAATAACATACGGCCCATATTTTTAGCTATTATCAATGAAGGTAATACAATATATTTTCTAAGAAAAGATTGTGTTACTAACATCAAACCTCTTATAACTTGAGCAAATGGAATGCTATCCCAAGTTTCTGCTATTGTTATTCGCTCATTTTCCTCTTTTTTTTCCTGTTCTTTTGCCCCTTCTTTATCAAAATCAAAAGAAGAATCGGAAATTTGCGATTCTGATTCTTTACCGACTCCATTTCTAAAAATGAAATTTATAATTTCAGAAAGATCAAAAGAATCAAAAAAAAATGTTTTGTTTATTCGATCCAAAAAAAGCGGGGAATTAGCATTTGCTTGAAACATTTCCCAAGTAACCGTTTTGCGTCTTTGAGCACGCATGGATCCTTTTATTATATCCCGACGAAAATCTGATTGTTGCGAGTAAC